TCTGTCCACTTTGAATTGATCTCCGTCGATTCCTTGTTACTGCGCCTTTGAATAGTAGCAGTAATAGATAGGGATGACAGGATTTGAACCCGTGACATTTTGTACCCAAAACAAACGCGCTACCAAACTGCGCCACATCCCTTTGCATTGTTCCACAGTGTCATTGTATAGAATTTCTATCTTGGTTTCCACATCGTTATTTCCCCACACTTTTTTTGCCGATTTCGTCTTTTTTGTTTCATTTAACATATAATAATAGTAAAAGAAAAAGACTTGTATACAAGAATAAATCAGTATTTTCTCCGTAAGAGTAAGATTCTTTTAGTTATTTTCTAATTTTACGGCAGGGTACTATCTTATTGACTTTTACTGGATCATTGGACAATTCAATACAATAATAAAGGAATTTCATTTCAATTAGGTTAATTAGGCATTACGTGTACAACCATAGTCGGTTTTTAACGACCTATCTATCGGATCATATATCTTTTTTTATAATAAAAAATATTACAATAAAAAAAAGGAGGATTTTCAATGCGAGATTTAAAAACATATCTCTCCGTGGCACCAGTACTAAGTACGTTATGGTTTGGGGCTTTAGCAGGTCTATTAATAGAGATTAATCGTTTTTTTCCAGATGCATTAACATTCCCATTTTTTTCATTCTAGTTAGTAACATACTAGGGAATGAAGAAGATTAAAGATAGAATCAAATATCTGGGACTGTGACTAAACCCTTTTTTTTTTAGAATTGAATTTTCGAATTGAAATTCAATGAATATTCCTAATAAAATAATGGGAGTAGAATAAAAATGCCGGTTTAAGGGAATCTTATCCAAGGTATTTAAATCAAAAATGAAATATTCTACTTTGATTTTAAATAAAATTTAGAAATCTTCTGTCCTTTACTTATTCGTTTTGAATCAAAAATCAAAAAGTTGAGTAAATATAAAATTCAAAGGAGGTTCATGGCCAAGGGTAAAGATGTTCGAGTAAGGGTGATTTTGGAATGTACCGGTTGTGCCCTAAACAGCGTTAATCGCGTATCAACGGGAATTTCTAGATATATTACTCAAAAGAACCGCCACAATACACCTAATCGATTAGAGTTGAGAAAATTCTGTCCGTATTGTTCCAAGCATACGATTCATGGAGAGATAAAGAAATAGATCGAGTTGAGTACCTGTATGTTACACCCCTTCAAGGAAGGGAAAGGCGTGGCATTCTATCTATCTATAAAATAGAAATCTAAATCGAAAAAATCCTATTTGAAATAAAATGAATTCAAAAATAGAATTTTGAGAGAAAAAATAAAATTAATATAAATAATAAAACAAACCATGGATAAATCCAAGCGACCTTTTCTTAAATCAAAACAATCTTTTCGTAAGCGTTTGCCTCCTATTCAATCGGGGGATCGAATTTCTTATAGAAATATGAGTTTAATTAGTCGATTTATTAGCGAACAGGGAAAAGTCTTATCGCGACGGGTGAATAGATTGACCTTGAAACAACAACGTTTAATTACTATGGCTATAAAACAAGCCCGGATTTTATCTTTGTTACCCTTTCTCAATAATGAGAAACAATTTGAAAGAGCTGAGTTAACCGATAGAACTACAGGTCTTAGAACCAGAATGAAAAGGGTTTACTTTTGAATCATAATTTCAATCCGAACTCAAAGACAAGATTGGTTCTTTTCTGAGAATCCAGATGTGTCGTACGGAAAAAAATTGGAGAAAGCTTTTTATATTGAGCGTGTTCACTCATTTTGACTACTTTAGTCTATAGCCTATTTTATCTTAATTGTTTCTATTCTATTTTCCCGGAGAATGAACTCCGGGAAAACACGTTTACAATATTCCAATAGATTCTTTCTAATCTACTTCTTTTGTGATCTCATTGGAAATCATATAAAGACAATTCCTATTTGATATGGCTATTTGTGCAAGTATTTTACGATTAAGGATCAACTGTCTCTTGTACAGATCATGGATTAACCTGCTATAACTGTAGTATACTACACTCTCACGAATTACTGCGTTTATACGAGTGATCCACAGACGACGAAACTCTCTCTTTTTAATATCCCGATCCCGCTGAGCTGAAAACAAAGCTCTTATTCTCTGTTGAATAATAGTTCGAGTAAGTCTTGAATGGGCCCCTCGAAAGCTTGATGCAAATAAACGAATTTTTGTTCTACGTCTTCGAGCTATATATCCACGTCTAATTCTAGTCATTGAATAGATGAAACTTTCGCGAATAACTAATTGAGTTGTTTTCTTTCAGTTATTCTTTTAACATTTCCTAATCTATTAATAACAAAACGAATTTTTCCAATGTATAAGCTATAAACTCCAATGGCTTTGTCTACTATAACCTTCCTAACCACGATTTTTTTATTTCAATGCGAAATATGAAAGAAATTTTATTCTTTTACAGATGTCCAAAAATATAGCAAAAAAAAAAAAAAAGAAATGGATAAAGAAATAGTGTAGTGGGTTCCATCGTTTCTATGGTAACTTCTTAAACGGGGAGGTCTTCTCTATACACCGGAGCCCTCACTTCATTTAATCCAGGTTATTGGTAACTTGTATAGTTCATCCTCTTTGGCTCTACCCGTGAATTATCCAGTAATAGTCCTTTCACAACGAAACCCACCTATACAGTAACGGCATTTAACTAGGAAAGTTAGCTGGGTAGCTGACCCTTTGATAGTCCGTTCTTGGCAGAGTAGGGGCGTAATCTTTATGCTTAAAAAAAATTCCTCCGCTTAACGGATAATCATTTTATACCAATGGAGAATTGCTTCCCATCTTACATTGAGGTAATTCAACTTGCACCAATGGAAACCATAAAATTCATACACAATGCAGGAATATGAGAGGGGTTATTTATTTCTTTGTTTTAGATAAATAGTAAATAGAATAAAGAGAAAAAAGGCCCCTTTTTCGATTCTATCCTATTTAACGGTACCCATCGTTGATATTGACACCCTGTTTTCTTGCTTTTGGACCAGGCGATATGATCGAAACGAGTCGCGCATACACCCGAGTACATGTTCCTCGTCGTTGAGGACATCCCCTAAGGGCGGGGGATTTCGTGACATTTCTGATTGGCTGTCTTGTATTTCTAATAAGTTGTTTAATGGTTGGCATGTTGAATTGGATACATAATACATAATGGGCTGGTTTAGATTGATCCTAACCGGATGATTATGAATTACGTCTATTTCTATTAAATAAAAAATAATTTAATAATAATAAATAGTAAACGCAGTTAAAAAATCTCCAATCGAGAATTTGCGTGAGTTACATGTTATTTTCATTCAACTGCTACAAGATCAACAATTCCATAAGCTTGTGCTTCTGTTGCTGACATAAAAACATCTCTTTCTATGTCTTCGGATACAACCCATAGGGCTTTACCCGTTCTTTGTCCATAAACCCTTGTGAGGGTTTCGCGCAGTTTCAACAGTTCTTCCGCTTCCAGGATAAACTCTCCCGCTTGTGCCTCATAAAACGAACTAGCAGGTTGATGGATCATTACCCTGATAATAGCATAAAAAAAAAGAATAAAAAGTTTCTCTATCTTACATGCTGAAGCGAATAGAAAAGAAATAGAAAGATAAAGAATAATAGGAAAAAGATCGAATTGAACAACCGTACAGGCATCCTTCTTGCATATGCATACGGCTCTACATTAAAATAAAATTGACCTAACTTGGTCTCTTTATTGAAAAAAGAAAGAGAAAGATAGAATATATCATACCCAGGTGATTAAATGATCAAATTGCCGCCCTTCCTTTCGGAATATGTATAAAATACTATGATGGCTCCGTTGCCTTCTATCTTAATTATCTTAATGTGATTTATTTTGGATTTTGGATATGATTCGGCAATCCCAAAGTTTCTTTTTGTTCCAACCAAAGAAAAATATTGTTTTTTGCGCACTCCTTGGATTCTTTTAATAACATGAATGTTGTTAAGAGCCCTCTAGTGTGAACAAAAAAGGTTTGTGACGCTAAATCGAACTCCCAATTAGAAAATAGAGAAGGCCCCATAGTCTCATACTACTCTCTCGATACATAATCTAATGTTTTTCAAAAGAATCCAAAAATTTCTAATATCGAATGCAAAATGCCATGCTATTGTTGCTTACTTTTTCCTAGGGCGAAGGCATAGTCTTCCCTTTTCTCTTAACTAAAAATCTCATTGGCGCCAAGCGTGAGGGAATGCTAGACGTTTGGTAATTTCCCCCCCGACCAGGATAAAAGATCCCATTGACGCGGCTAATCCCATGCATATTGTATGGACATCTGGTCGCACAAATTGCATAGTATCATAAATAGCTACTCCAGGTATTACCCATCCGCCGGGAGAGTTTATAAACAAATACAGATCTTTGTTATCATCTTCAATACTGAGATATATCATAAGACCAATAAGTTGATTTGAGATCTGGCTATCAACTCCTTGGCCCAAAAAAAGTAATCTTTCTCGATAAAGTCGGTTGATTAGAGTCCAATTGGACTCTTTCGGAACCGTACACGCACCTTTTGATGCATACGGTTCAAAAAAATCTCAAAAACAAAAAAAAAAAGAATCAATGTATGGATTCCGGACCTCCCTCTTTTCCTATAAGAGGGTTTTTCTTACTTAAAAAAAAGATTTTCTTCTTTACTAAAAATAAAGACGAGTTTTACTGCTTTCTTTTTGTTAGAATTCTAATAAAGAAAAAGTCACTCAATTTTAAATTTATTGAATTAACTTCTCATTGATGTATTGTTTCATCGATCAACCCCGATGATATTTTCTTGTTCCTGAGTGGGTCTCTTTTCTTTTCTCTTTTTAGGTTTATGCTCTACTCCGGGTAAAGATTGACCCGATTTGGATTTGCACATATAGGACAAATACCGTTATTACCATTTTCTTTTTTTATGACTTTCTGCTTATTTTTTCAATTCAGTCCATTTAACATAATAGGAGTCATTTAGGATG